TCAAGAACATAATAGGACGTCTTCCCATTGTTTCATAGAGACAATAGGGAGACGGTAAGGATTAGATCAAAATCAAATGGGAAAGGTGGTGTGGTAAAGAAGGAAAGAAATAGGGTATGTGATAGATAGTGATCTATCTTCCTTCTATATTTTTATACTTTTTACTTAACTAAATGAAGAGCAACAAAATAAGGCATAGGTTTTTTTCTACATGTTAGTATAATTTCTTTGATACTTCCAAGGGGGTTTCCGCATATTTTGCTTGGGCTTAATCTTTTCTAATTATACTAGAAATCGTATAAGAACTTGTTATAATTGGATTTATTGGATTGTTTCATCAACGGTGTTGGGTCAGAATAACTTTTTGACTCTGCGCCAGTAATTCCCCTATTATTTATTAGTGAACAATAATTGAATAATTCCTTCATAGAGATAGAGGACATAATTCACATGGATATAGTAAATCTCGCTTGGGCTGCTTTAATGGTAGTCTTTACGTTTTCCCTTTCACTAGTAGTATGGGGAAGGAGTGGACTCTAGAAGTACTACTAATTGAGTTTAGGAACTAAACAGTATCACTTTTTTTTATAGATCGTTCGGCAAAGTTTTTTTTTATTTAAAATTTCACTATTTCAATTTAAAATTTTATTTTTAAATTGAAATAGAAATGAAAAATATCTTCATTTCGAAATTCTCTTGGATTTTAGTTGAGTAATGTATTCTATGAATAATAAATATATATGAAGAATACTCTTTCAATCAAAGAAATATTTCAATTATTTCCGTGTTCGTATTTTGAAAGTAAAAAAAGTAAAAGGAATACAAATGGTAGGAAATTTATTCCAATTGAATTCTTCATAAATTTTCTATTTCGATGAACTGACTCTTACCAAAGTTAGATATGGACCATGAGGAAGAACGTAACTTTTTTTTATTTTGTTTACCTCTTTACTGTTCAAAGATCAAAGAGAAAAAAATTCGGTTATTCCATTACGTGGATACACATTGGGAAACAACATAGTAGTTGTCCAACGAGATACTGCACATCCTAAAATATTGTCTTGGGCGAGTCACATATTGCGCCGCTTGTTTTAGTTTTACTATTTTAGAAATTTTATTTATGTTTTGCTTGTTTTATTGAACCCATATCATGGTTCAAACGTTAAAAGTCGACGAGTTTTACTAATCCTTTTCGAAATCCGAAGAAGTTCCCATGGATCATTTGTCAACTCCTCAATCAATGACTTCTTCGTCGGGAATGCTAACTAAAAGATTATTTTATTATACCCATCGAAGAAGTCATTGATTCTTTCGATCGGGATTCATATTGAAAATAATCAGAAATCTAGGAATTCTAATCGTAAAAGTAGCTTTCGATTATTTCAAATTAATTTAATTGAAATCAACACAAATTAAATACAAATAGATAAAGCAAAGAAATAGAATTGGGATACTATATAATATACATTATCACTATATATATATTATATATACGTAATTAAATCGATTTCTATATATATAGAAAAGGAATATGACGATACTATTGTAGATTGATCTATATTAATCTATATTAAATTAACCCGCATTACAATACAACTTTATACACTACAATAACAATACTAGATAGTATGGTAGAAAGAAATATCTGAATCTTTCTACCATACTATTGTATCTCATAGAATACGACTGATTCTAGTCTGCCCATTTCATTTAAGACGCGAAATTTTTATCCTTTTCTTCTCTGCAATTATTGATAAGAAATAAAAAATCAAGTTTAATTCAAATTAATCACCTTGGCTGACTGTTTTTACGTATATTATAAGTAAAAAAGCAGTAGGAACTAGAATAAACAGTGCAGTAGCAATAAATGCGAGAATATTTACTTCCATAATCTCATTGTTTAATTTTTCTTTAATTCGCAATAACTCGGGAGTTAATCCCATAGAGATAATAAATCTTTCGCCTGTAAATTCAATGGGATGCATTACATCTCGATGATATCGAATCGGATCAATATCATGAATAACAATATCGGAGCTATCAAATCGATTCATCGTCAAGAATTGAATAGTATAACATAGGACGATCTTTTATCCATACTGAACTCAAAATTTGATTCCCGATACAATCAATAATTCCTTTATTTATTTATCATTCTTTTCCATTCTTTCTTTTCTATAACCTACCGCCCTCTTTGTACAATCATCTGATGAAGTATCATCTAACCGCCTTTCCACTTACCATTGGTTCGAAACAAACCCCAACAAACAATAGAAGCTCAATGAAAAAAAAGGAAGGAGCTAAGTTATAAACTCCTTTTTTAATGATCCAATCTTCTTGGAAAACAAAAGAAGTATGATAAAGACGAGTACAAATTCCGGTATAAAAAAATCGAATATTCCATCAAATTAACTATTTTTTTATATATTTATATATAAATTTAAAAAGTTTGTTCTTTCAAGGAAAAACCCTTATAAAAAAAAAAAATTCATTACCTCGCTAATAAAAAAGTGATCCTTGTTTGATCTTTATTTTTTGAATATCCTCTTTCATTGGATTAGTAATGGGACGCATATATCAAAAGCTCAATGCGAAATTTGAATGAGATAGATTATTTCAAATTAGTAAAATTTGAAATTGAGGTTACACAAAATAGGGCCCGAAAAGGATATACTTTTATTTTAATCTTAAAAAAAAAGTATTCTATACTATTCTATACACAGTAACTATGTTCAATTTTTTTTATATTGTACAAATTCCATTTATGTATGTACTCCCGGGAAACATACAATACTCTACTCTATTTCATATTTCACAGATCGGGAGTAATTGAAAAAGCCAGACCCAGTACAGTACGGTATCCCGTGGAATCCTGAATCTGATGCTAATAATATAATAATTGTACTAATCCACATATGCCTCTCTCCCATCAATCGAATCGGTACTAGTCGAAGAAATGGAAATTCCCCATTTGGTTGATGATAAATGTGAAACGAAAAAGAAAAAAAGAAGAGGGATCACTGTTGGGAATGAAATTATGTTATTTGGACTTCTTTTCACAAAAAATAGAGAGATGAATTGATATAGTTTTTTATTGGATTTGGATTCGTCGGGACTGACGGGGCTCGAACCCGCAGCTTCCGCCTTGACAGGGCGGTGCTCTGACCAATTGAACTACAATCCCAAGTAAATACCATAATAAAATAAAGTATACATATTTTTATGATTTCATTCTAACCCTTTCAATTTCGATTAGAAAGGGCGTGTTGTAACAGAGCTGCGAGTGTGATATATCGATACCCATATGTATATGTACTTTAGTGAGAGCAGCCGGTATTACTAGTAATCCTTTCGTTATTGCCAAATCAATTGGATAATCACTCGTTCAATCAAAAAATTTTTTTTTTTATTTACTCTTTTCCTTAAACTTTACTTTATAGTTACGGATCCTGATATGAATCTAGATCTTTAGCAAGATCAGAATTTCTTGTAAAAAGAGAGTAAATAAATAGATATATCATAAAATGGATTTCTTCCGTATTGGGATTGGGGGATCGGGCATTTCTGGAGAGCAACAAATGGGTTATATTATATCATTTCATGGCGGATCGGCAAATTATTGGGCCGAGCTGGATTTGAACCAGCGTAGACATATTGCCAACGAATTTACAGTCCGTCCCCATTAACCGCTCGGGCATCGACCCAGGAAGAATCAATTCCAGGCTTATTGATAATCCACGATCAACTTCCTTTCGTAGTACCCTACCCCCAGGGGAAGTCGAATCCCCGCTGCCTCCTTGAAAGAGAGATGTCCTGAACCGCTAGACGATGGGGGCAGACTTGCACGACCGCCATCATACTATGTTCATAGTATGAATAGTTTTTTAAAATTGTCAATATAATGGAATGGTATGACTCGATACGAAGGATCTTTCCGTCTTTCACGATTCTTTCTATACAATTTTTTTCGATAAAAGTTTGGTTCAAAGGCCACGCCGAATCTCTTTATCCGAATCTCTTTATCAATGATTCAATGAAATATCTTGGATCTATGTTAAATTAGTGGATACATGTATCACTCAAATGAATTTAGTTATGATGTCAATTAGGATAGTCTTGAAACAATTCATTGTATTGATATTTATCAAATCCAATATCAATAAACCGTTTTATTTTACCTATATTATATACTCTATATTAAATTATTTAAAAATTATATTAAATTATTTAATTTACTTTTACTGGATAAAGAAAATTTTTCATTCCTGAATGAACCCTTATACTTATTATAAGATATATCTATGTACATCTATTATAATAAGTATATATACTAAACTCATAGTGTCTTTATTCAGGAATTGGATCAAACAAGCCCTTTTAACTCAGTGGTAGAGTAACGCCATGGTAAGGCGTAAGTCATCGGTTCAAATCCGATAAGGGGCTTTGATTTTTTCATAAATCATAAAACTCCGGCAGTAGTATTTATATTTGAAGTGCGAATAAAGATATTGTTGATCTTTGTAATAAAGTAATAAAAAAAAAGTAACAAACCGTATAATTTAATATTTTAATATATAATCAAAATTATAACATTATAATTAATTATAGTATGGTTATAAATTTGCTATTTTAATAAATAAAATATATTATTAAATAAAAAATATATTATTAATTATTAAATAAATAATATAATTTATAATTATTATAAAATATAATTTATAATTATTATAAATATTATATTAAATAAATATTATATTAAATTATATTAAATATTATAATAAATGTAAGGATAAGTCGTCTCGTTAAATCTTCAAATATTACTATTCCTTTCCTATTTTCCATTATTCCAATTAAATCGATTAGAAATCAACAAAATAAAAAGTAAGTGGACCTAACCCATTGCATCATAATTATATCCACTATTCTGATATTAAAATTCGATAGAGATGAAATTGGATCTTTTTTTTCTTTGGACTACGCGGGAATCTGTCGATATATCC